GGAGTAATAATCCGTTTTATTTCGTTTTATCTTTTTTCCCACCTTCAGAAGAAAAAATTCCCCTATCATTCGATTTTCTGAAAGGTAACTATCTTGGTTTCGTATATAAATTTATATAGAATCTTTGAAAAAGACTTTCTTTCCTAAGAAAGAAAAACTTACTATCTTTGGGATCTGATCCTACACCGCTGCTCAAGACTTTAGTGGATCAACTCTATTACATAAGTGGATTCCTATTTTATCTCACATCACGAGATAAGTATATCTACCATCATGACATAAGTACGCAGTTATTATTGTATTGGCCCCAAATTTCGCCAATTGATCTTTACGGTGCTTCCCTTACCAATTAGATTCTTTTTTTATCCATAGAAAAAGTAGCTAGGTATATCTATTTATTTTCTTCATATTTCAACTTTTATGAATATAAAGTTTTTTTCTTTGCTACAGCTGATAAAAATCGTTGTTTTAGACGATGTATATGTAGAAAGCCTTTTTTTGTTTTTCTTTTTTTACTTCTATAGTGAAGATAGTCGCACGTAATGACAGATCACGGCCATATTATTAAAAGCTTGTGGTAAGAATGGATTTCGTTCTAGTGCTCGAAAATAATATTCCAAAGCTTTCGTATGTTCTCCATTACTTGTATGGATAAGACCTATATTATAGAGTATATAACTTCGATCATAAGGATCAATTTCTAGTCGCATAGCTTCATAATAATTCTGTAAAGCTTCTGCATAATTTCCTTCGGATTGAGCTGACATCCGTTACGGTCGCCATTCAATTAAAAGAATCTCCGTTCCAAAACCGTACGTGAGATTTTCACCTCATACGGCTCCTCCCTTATGTGCATAAGGAGAATATACATGAAATCAAAAAGATGAAAATATTCTCATTATGGACTGAGCAGGGCTAGTGTTTTTACAAGAAATCTCTAGCCAACCTTCCTGCAAGAGATCTTTTCTTAATATCAAGGGTGTTGAGACTAGATAACTAGATAGAAATGAGAACTCGAGCAATTTCTTTGTTTTCAACGCCTCCTAATTTCCAGGAATTAGTCACTTCAAACAACCTTCGATGGTTATATTGGTATCCAAAGTACGAACGAGATGGATGTTTGTTGTCCCAACCATTCTTTTAGTCCCGAGCCCAATAAGGAAAGGGGTCATTTCTAACAAGGTTTTCGTGTTGTTGATTCCTAGGTGTAGTGCTTCTTCCCTTATGCTGTCCGTTGGTACTAGTGTAGTGGAGTAGGATTGCCCCATAATACAGAACCTCTAGATATAACCTTTCGCTCAATACTAGAATCTAAGATTGAAACATAGCATCTGAGGTTGCATTAATCGAGGATACACGACAGAAGGAATTGTTCTATTTCCAAACTTCACCTTCAACAAGCGTAGATTTATTTCAAAAATTTTTCCGAATCACATGTCTTTCTCGTAAGACCAAGAGAAAAAAAAGAATCAAATCACACCATCTCTGTAATAGGTAAATGCCTCCTTTTCTCCTGAAGTTGTCGGAATTATTTGCAATAAGATATTGGCTACAATTGAAAAGGTCTTATCAATAAAATTTCCATTTATCCGCGATCTAGGCATAGCTAGCAATCCATTTTATAATTCTTCTCATTCCCTCTCGGGGGAAAATGATCCCACAAAGAAAAGAATTGTACAGTACGAAATAACATAAAAATAGATTGATTTGAAAAAAAAAGATTATGGGCTTTTTATTCCAATTGTTCCTTTTTTATAGGAATCAATAAGAAAAGGTCCAACCCGGTTCGATTTCATCCTAATGTAGTAGTATACCAACGAAGCGAACTATTCCGATTTCGTTGAAGTTATAGATTCAAATAACTCGAGAAATTTGTATTGAATTATGATACAAAGAGGAAAAAATCATTCTATTTTCATCATAGAATAACCACCTCTTTTTTATGTTATGTACATAGCAGGTATACAATCCACTATACAAAATGTTTTATCAATCTAGAATAGAGGGGTGAGGGAAGGGGTTTGTTGTTGAGAATTCTAAAGTCGGAAAGAAATTTGAGAATTTGTAAGGTATGGAATCGTAGTCTATATAGAATTATGATAGAAAGGTATCCATTAACCCTAGTCTAAAAAATCTAGACCTATTAATCAGTTGATTCGTTCTAATTCATTGATTTAATGGATTCGAATCGAATTTCTAGTAGGAGTCGTTTTTGCAAACACAAACCCCCTTTTCATTTTCAAAATTACAAATAAAAAAATTTCGTAAAAAAAGAATTGTCTTGAGGTCTCGAAAGATCTTTCTTTACTTTGATGAAAAATTTTCTATTTTTATTTATAATATTTTGTAATATATAGTTCAAATATATAGTTAAAATGGATTGGTCATACTTATCCAATCCAATAATCTAGAATGAAATATGAAGAACTCACTATTCACTTGGTTTTTGATTCATAATCATTATGTAGGAGAGATGGCCGAGCGGTTCAAGGCGTAGCAT